TTTATGGTTCATATTCCGGATTAGGTTCATCTCTGTAATAACCAGATGAACTGGGTTATAGACATGAAAGCATAAGAACTCAACGGGACCTACCCCCTCTTTCCTTGTCTGATTCGAGGGGGATCGTTGAGTTCTTAATAATCATAATATTTTTTTTGTATAAATGTTTCAAAAAAATCCACATTTTCTTATGATTGATGTTTTGAAAAATGCACTTCATTAATTGATTCAGAACATCTTTTACTCCAAAGTATCTGCGAATACTTTAAAAAATGAAAACAAAGAAGGAATCACTCGATTTCCGTTTTTTGGATGACTCACAATTCTATATAGTTCTATATATGGATTTATATCGATTAGATATCATGCAAACCCTTTCTATACTAATAAAATAGAACCTTACTTTCTTTAATCTTAATCTAATCAAAGTTTCCTTTTTTCTATTTTAGAAGTTCATTGAAATTGAAGAAGTTCTATTTGTTCAATAAATTTACCTATATTTTTGTTTGTCCACTACTTAACATAATAAATCGAAAAAAGGTTATGATAAACCGAAAAAAAAAATGGAACCCACGAATAGGAATTTTTGACGAATAGGATCAAGAATCATTATTAATTCGACACAAGAAAGGGTTGTGGAAAATCCCTTTTCTTGTGTCAAAGACTAGGAGACGCACAACCCCCCCCTCCCCTAAACCCTTTGTTCCTTTCATTTATACTTTGGTTTATATTATCCGCTTATTTATCTTTTGTTTTTATTCTATTCAAATATAAAACTACGGATTCATTCTATATCACTTCGATTTGGATTGAAAAAACAAAGAAGAGATAAGTAAAATCAAATAGTCTTCTTCACAATATACACATCATGACCAGTATAAGTAATTCCCGAAATCCGAAAAAAGAAACAAACAAAATTTTTTTGATCATACACAATTACATAATATAATTGCCAACAACAATTTATTTCTTTTTAGAGTTTGATGTTGAAAAATTCGCGGATCTAGAAATTCATTTCGGACAATTGAACTTTCTCAAACTGTTTCTTTTTAAGAACCAAAAAGATTTGTGCAAAAATAACAGATGCCAAGAAGAGCAAAAGGCCTTGGACACGTAATGGATCTTGAAGTACTACTTCTGCATCCCCCTGACCAAATCCGCCCACATTAGGATTACTCGTTAATGGTTGATCAAGTTTGATGGATTCGCCCTCAGAAACAAGAAGTTCCGGCCCTGGAGGGATAATATCAACCACTTGACGCCCACCCGATGCCTCCACTATGGTTATTTCGTATCCCCCCTTTTCTTTTCGTATGATTTTGCTTACTATACCTGCTGCTGTAGCATTATAAACATTATTGTTACTCTTGCTCCCGTCGGGATAAATCTGACCCCTTCCTCTGTTCCCACCTACGTATATGGGATATTTTAAGAAGTGAACATCTTTCTTAGTAGCGGGGTCCGGGGAAAGAATAGGAAAGGTGATTTCACTATATTTCTGACCAGGAACAGGACCTATCACAAGAATATTTTTTTTAGTAGGGCGGTAACTTTGAAAAGACAGATTTCCTATCTTTTCTTTAATCTCGGGCGAAATACGATCGGGCGGGGCTAGTTCAAACCCCTCGGGTAAAATAAGAACAGCCCCCACATTCAAAGCGCCTTTTTTACCATTAGCAAGAACTTGTTTCACTTGCAGATCATAGGGAATTCGAACAACTGCTTCAAATACAGTATCCGGAAGTACCGCTTGTGGAACCTCGATATCCACGGGTTTATTAGCTAAATGGCAATTGGCACATACAATACGGCCCGTTGCTTCTCGTGGATTTTCATAACCCTGCTGTGCAAAAATGGGATAGGCATTTGAAATGGGTGCCTGAGTTATTATATATATCATGAGCGATAGGGAAATGGATCGAGTAATCTCTTTCTTTATCGACGAAAAGGTTTTTTTAGTTTGCATGGTCCAATCATTGATCCCGAAATTTTCTACAATAAAATTAGGTAGGTCGCTAGTAGAGTTCCCTATCTATAATTTTGCTATTTACTGAAATAATTTTTCTGAAACATTGGAGAGATCCCTTGGCTGGGTAGAAAGAATAAGTACTATTTTGAGTGTTTTGCTTATGGACAAAGTAACAAATATTATAATTGGGTCGTTCAATCATTTTTCAGTCATTCATTGAATGATAAATCACTACAAGTGAAGGAGATACACGATTTAAATAACGAAAGATCCAATATTTAAAAATTGTATCTAAAATGACTGGAAAAGTAGAAACAAGACCGGATATAATTTGATCATTATGAGCAAATCCAAAATCTTTGTAGACAGAGCCAATCATTAATTCCCAACCGTGGGGCGAATGGAATCCTATACATAAATCAGTTAATAAAAGAATAGAAAAAGCTTTTATTGTGTCGCTTAAGTTATATAGGAATTCTTGAATCCAAGAGTTAAGAATAACAAGTTCTTCATTACCTAGAATAGAATAACCACTTAGAATAACGAAACAGATTATATTTGTCGAGAAGTGTAAAATTGTATGGATACGATCCTCATTGTGCATCTTGATCAATTGGGTCGTTTCTTTGTAGATTTCGACGCGAAGCTTTTGTAAATGCGTTTCTGGGTATTCCTTTATCATTTCCTCCAAACGAAGGAGTTCCTCCAAGTCTATGAATTTTTTTAGAATACTCTTTTCTTGAATATCATTCAAAAAAATTTCGGATTGCCTAATATTCCACCAATTGGTAATCCAAGATTCCAGACTTTTTTTAAATGAGAGAGAGATCCACCAAGGCAAAAATACTATAAATGCAAGATATAGAAGGGAAATGAATACTTTCTTTTTTGCCATTTTTCGTCTGTGAATTTTTGAAGTTTAAATGAACTCACCCCATGCGTCGACTCTATATGATACTAATATTTCTATCAAGCATAAGTTATATCCCAAGTCATCGAGCCCATTAATCTATTGCGAGGTTTTTATTTGTGATGCAGTATAGCGGTTAGGTTAGTCCTTGAATCTAGAAAGAATACAGAAATAGAATAAGAAAGAGCCCACTTCAAATTAATATTAGTTGGATTTCGAGACGAAAGAACTCCCGTTCTATTAAAAAAAATATCAAATATTAAAATAAAAAAAAATTATGGACACAAAAAATTTCGTTTTAGGGTTGCTTCGTATACGTTTACTTTGGCTCGAATAGGCGTTCAGAACAAACTTCCGTTAAGTTATGGTATAGAAAAAAAAGAGGGTTCTTGAGTTTTTTCCCTCTTGCAAAGTATTCATTTTTCAGTTCCTTTTTTCAAAATACTTCAATTGGTACGCGCAAGAAATAGGCCAATTCAGCAGCTTTTTGCTCAATTTCTCGTGGAGTCAAATTCTCATCAGTACGCGTCAAGGGAATGGCCCCCTGGCCTCTGATTTCCATATAAAGGACCCGACGAGCAAAAAGACCCTCTTTATTTTCTATTCTGATGGACTGAATATCTTTCATAAGGAATCGCAGAAATATGCGACGGTTTTTTCCAGGAAATCCCCAACGAAAAATACACACTATGCCCTCTTTTATATCGAATCGATCATAACCACTACCTACATTCCACGAAATTGTGCACCACAAGTAGGAGCTAATAAAAAGACCCGCGATCCCATAGAAAGACATCACGATCCCCTGCGGAAAAAAATTTATTTGCTGAGAAGGAAATAAAGATATAAAATTCCTACCAAAATAACTGGAGGTTCCAACCAATACAAACCCTAATGAACCTAAAAAAAGAATAAGGGCCCAACCGAAATTACTTATTTTTCGAGATCCCGCTATAAGTTCTATCCATATACGTTCTGATCGCCAACTCATACTCTCACTAGACCTAGTTGCATTTTATTGGAATTGGAAGAATAACAAAAATAAATTTGATTTTACTTTTTTTGTTTCCGAAGTAACTCTCATCAACCAGCACTACTATGATGTGAACCTTTTAGAAAAATTCATCGAATTGCTTAGATCCAAACTAAAATAATAACATCTCTTTCATATGATTTCCTATAGATATCCACATATAGATATATTGACTTTCCATTTCCGAAATTCTCCCCGATACCGATCCATTTGAAAATTGTTAGAATTCATTTACCCATATATCATGTTTACACATACATAAGAGCTTAGGCTCGAAAGAAGCCACATGTTATACCATATTCTACTAAATAGATATGGGTGTTATGATCAAAGTCAGTTTTGAAAAAAAAAAAAAAAATGGATATAGAGTTGTCCCTATAGTATCTAAAAAATCTTGTTTTTTTGAACATGAAGAGATAAAGAAACCATTGCAATTGCCGGAAATACTAAGCCTACTAAAGGCACAAAAATGGAGGGAAAGTTGTTGAAAGCTATCATTGAATGGGTACCTCGATTTAATATTTGTACCTGTTATTTTTATTTATTGTTTTATATTAAATTTTTTTTTAACCTTATATTGTTATAAAGATATTTTATATATAATAATTATATTATACTAATATTATACTAAGTATACCTAAGTGAGTATATACCTAAATAAGGAGTATATAAGTATATGTTTTAATAATTTTTTTTTACTAAATGCCTATAAAAAAAAATGTGTAAATAAAAAATATGTAAATAAACGGACTTATTCACCCTTCTACACGTTTCTACACGAAATATATGTATGATAATACACCTTTTTATTATTCATATTATTAGTTATTTTGTGCTCTTGTCTTATAATTTAATAATTTTCATTTTTAAAAATTTATTCCGTTTTATTAATTATTAAATTAATTAATAAATTAAAAATGAAGACTCTACTCTACAGCTCTACTTAATCTAAGTTTGATTCAAAATCTAAGTTTGATTCAAAGGAAAGAAGGCATGTAGCCGAAATAATTCACTCAGAACGCCCTTTAAAGGATTACGTGGTACGATTGGATCGAATAAGCCCTTATGGAATAAATATTCAGCCACTT